ACACGATTAGTTACAAATGCTTTTTGACAAGCATTTGCCGCAATAGGACGTGTGAACCAAAAGCCTATTAATAAATAAGAACACATTCCAACCAATTCCCAAAAAACATAAATTTGTATCAAATTCGAACTAGTAACTAATCCCAACATTGAAATATTAAAAAGAGTCAGATAAGCAAAAAATCTCAAATATCCTTGATCATGAGACATATAATTATCACTATAAATAAGAACCAGAATGCCAACAGTAGTAATTAATATTGACATAATAGAAGTAAGTGAATCGATCAAGTACCCAAACTCTAAAGAAAGATCATTATTTATGGTCCAAGACCATACATATTGATAAAAAGAACTATTATTGATTTGATGAATAGACAAATCAAGCGAAAACATCATAACTATAGTTAACAATAAAATACTAGGAAAAGCCCACATACGGCGAAGATATTTGGTTGCTGTCGGAAAAAGTAGAAGTCCCACTCCTATTAACATAGGAACTGGAAATGGAATAAAAGGTATGATCCATGAATATTGATGTGTATATTCCATACAATAAACAAAAAAATTATGATTCTAATGAATTTTGTTTCTTATTCGTCGGTTTTTATTTTATCTTTTTTGTAAAGAAGGGGTTCGGTTAATAAAAAGTAAACATAGAATTAATTAAAATAGAATGATCTATTATTAATTATTCTGAATCTTTATCTTTGTACAATATTTTTTTTTTCAAAAACATTAGTTCGTTTTTTTAACTAATTTAGTATTTTTTATTACAATAAACAATATCTATGTTTGGAAAATTTTAGAAAAAGTATTATAATATTCAATGTTTTACTTGAAATAGTAAAAAATGGGAATTAAGATAGATAAAATATATGGCTAATTAAAGATAAATATATTTTCATAAAAATGTCTTTCACATCGAATTCTATAACAATCAAAAGCTATACTAATTATATGGCAGTTCCAAAAAAGCGCACTTCTATATCAAAAAAAAGGATTCGGAACACTTTATGGAAAAAGAAGGGATATTTTACAACATTGAAAGCTTTTTCATTAGCGCAATCTATTTTTACGGGGAATTCAAAAAGCTTTTTTTGTAACAAATACAAACGTTAGACTAATTTCAATTAACTAGGTTCAACGAATATTTTTAAATACAAAAAGAAATACGAATATAAATTTCATATATAATCTAATATAGTATAATATTCATTTTGGATATTTACATTATATCTATATATCTATCTATATATAGATAGATATATAGATAGATATATAGATATATTTCTAATAGATTCTAAGGGACTTTTTTAAAATTCTTTTATTTAATGTTTAGTAAACAAATATTGTATTTTAATTAATTCTTTGAATCTCGACAATCGACTAAAAATTTGTTATTATGATTTCGAGTAAGCCGCTATGGTGAAATTGGTAGACACGCTGCTCTTAGGAAGCAGTGCTAGAGCATCTCGGTTCGAGTCCGAGTAGCGGCATGACATCTTATCTTCTAAAAAATAGGTCCTATAATGAACTCCATTCTTATTTCTATTCCTAGTATTTAGATTTTTTTCATTATATATGGTATTTGCAAGTTTAGAACATATATTAACTCATATATCGTTTTCGGTCGTATCTATTTTAATTTCAATTCATTTGATAACCTTATTATTTGTCAAAGAAATCATAGGATTATCTGATTCGTCCAAAAAAGGCATGATAATAACTTTTTTTTGTATAACAGGATTGTTAGTTACTCGTTGGGTTTTTTCAGGCCATTTACCGTTTAGTGATTTATATGAATCATTAATATTTCTTTCATGGACTTTTTCCATTTTTTATATGGTTCCTTACTTCAAAAAATCTAAAAACTACTATTTAAATACAATAATAACACCAAGTGTTATTTTTACCCAAGGCTTTGCTACTTCGGGGCTTTTAACGAAAATGCATGAATCGTTAATATTAGTACCTGCTTTACAGTCCCATTGGTTAATGATGCACGTAAGTATGATGATATTGGGTTATGCAACTCTTTTATGCGGATCATTATTATCAGTGGCTATTTTAGTCATTACATTTCAAGAACTCATACAAATTATTGGTAAAAGCAAGAATTTCTATTTTTTAAATGAATCATTTTCTTTTGCTGAAATCAAATACATGAATATGACTGATAAAAATAATGTTTTACAAAAAACTTCTTTTTTGTCTTATAGAAATTATTATAGATCTCAATTTCTTCAACAATTGGATCGTTGGGGTTACCGTACTATTAGTCTAGGTTTTATCTTTTTAACGATAGGTATTATTTCAGGAGCAGTATGGGCTAATGAGGCATGGGGATCATATTGGAATTGGGATCCAAAGGAAACTTGGGCTTTTATTACTTGGACTATATTCGCGATTTATTTACATACTAGAAAAAATAAAAAATTGGAAGATCTAAATTCTTCAATAGTCGCCTCCATAGGTTTTCTTATAATTTGGGTATGTTATTTAGGTATAAATCTTTTAGGAATAGGACTACATAGTTATGGTTCATTTACACCTAATTGAATTAAAATAAGTAAAGAACTTCACAAATAAAAATATCGAAAACATAATATATATATAATAACAAAGAAAACTTCGAATAAAATGATTGAGAACCCCTTGAATCACTACTACAGTACTTGATTCAAGGGGTTCTCAAAACAACAAACATATTCAATTAGAATTCAAATTCATTTTTATGGAATTAATATAATACAAAAGAAATATAGGTTTTTGTATTGTGCATAGGATTTCTTTTTTTTTTTAGTTTTTATTTATTCGTGAAAACTATCTATAAAAAATTAGATAGAATAGCTTCAACCTTGTCAGCCGAAAATGAAAAAATAAAATCTGGATAAATGCCAATACTTATTACGGGTATAAGGATAGAAATTGAAATAAATAATTCTCGTGGCCCCGAATCAAAAAAATAAGAATTTGGTGTATTAAAAAGCTTGTATCCATAGAACATTTGACGTAACATAGATAATGAATAAATAGGAGTTAATATCATTCCAATTGCTGTTACAAAAGTTATTAGTATTTTTGTGATTAAAAGATATTTTTGGCTAGTAATTATTCCCAATAAGACTATCAATTCTGCAACAAAACCGCTCATGCCCGGCAATGCAAGAGAAGCCATCGATAAGATAGTGAAAACCGTGAATATTTTTGGCATTGGGATAGCCATTCCACCCATTTCGTCGAGATAAAGAAGACGTAGTCTATCATAACTCGTTCCCGCCAAGAAAAAAAGCGCAGCGCCAATAAATCCGTGAGATATTATTTGTAAAATAGCCCCGTTGAGACCTGTATCGCTTATAGAACCAATTCCTAAAAGTAAGAAACCCATATGAGATACTGAAGAATAAGCTATTCTTTTTTTTAAATTGCGTTGACCAAGAGATGTTGAAGCTGCATAGATTATTTGAATTGAACCTAATAGTATTAACCAGGGAGAAAATATAGAATGAGCGCGAGATAAGAATTCCATATTAATTCGAACCAACCCATATGCTCCCATTTTTAATAATATTCCGGCTAAAAGCATACAAGTGCTGTAATGTGCCTCTCCGTGGGTGTCTGGTAACCATGTATGTAAGGGTATAATTGGTGATTTGACAGCAAAAGCAATAAGAAACCCGATATAGAATATTATTTCCAGTGCCACGGGATATGATTGATTAGTTAATGATTCGAAATTTAATGTTGGTTCATTAGAGCTATAGAAACTCATACCCAGAATTCCCAGTAATAAAAAAACAGAACTTCCCGCAGTGTACAAAATAAACTTTGTAGCTGAATACAAACGTTTTTTTCCACCCCACATAGATAAAAGTAGATAAACGGGAATTAATTCGAATTCCCACATGATGAAAAAAAGTAAAATGTCTTGAGAAGAAAATGTTCCTATTTGACCACTATACATTGCTAACATCAGGAAATAGAATAATTTGGATTCTCTAGTAACCGGCTGAGCCGCTAACGTAGCTAACGTAGTGATAAATCCCGTCAATAAAATGGGTCCTAGAGAGAGTCCATCTATTCCGAAGCTCCAGTAAAAGTCAAAAAAATTGATCCATTTATAATTTTCTGTCAATTGGATTAGTGGATCATCCAGTTCGAAATGATAACAAAATACATAGGATGTTATAAGGAGATCAATTAAACATATACAAATAGTATACCATTTAATTACCTTATTTCCTTTATGGGGAAATAAGAAAATTAAGGAACCCCCGACTATTGGCAAAATTACAACTGTTGTTAACCAAGGAAAATAATTCGTGATAAAAATAAGATATACTTAGACTAGAAAAACCCGCGCTCAAAATAAAAAAAGATTTCCTTTTTTATTTTGAGCGCGGGTTTTTACCAGTAAAAAAACGTACTTGTGTGTGGTTCTTTTTGAAACGTATCAATAAGCTAGACCCATGCTTCGAGTTGTTTCATGCCATAAATAAACTCTAACACTTAAGAAATCTGTCGGACAGGCGGATTCACACCTCTTACAACCAACACAGTCCTCTGTTCTTGGGGCAGAAGCTATTTGTTTAGCTTTACATCCGTCCCAAGGTATCATTTCTAATACATCCGTTGGGCAGGCTCGGACACATTGAGTACATCCTATACATGTATCATAAATTTTTACTGAATGTGACATTGGATCGTAATCCTTGAACATCAAAAATTCAACATTTTCAATCTAGTAAACTTGTAAACGAATTTATATATATTAGATACCAGATGAATCAATGATTTATAAAAATTTTGATAATCAAAATATACTTATAGATTAATTAATAATAAGAGAATAGAACCAAGATACTTTGATTTCTTATCTTTGTTTTCGCAAACATGATTCTAATTTATATATCATATATGCTTATGCTAATTTGAATTCATTAATAGTACACACAAAATATAAATTATACTTTTTTTATTTTTTATGGGTAATATTATTTATTCAATAAATTTGATTGATTGATACGGGTTGATTTTCTATTACGATAAATTGAGGAAACAATAGCCGGTCCGATAGCTGCTTCAGCAGCTGCAATAGCTATAACAAAAATTGAAAAAATATTTCCTTTTAATTGTCGACTATCAAAAAAATCAGAAAAGGTTACGAGATTTATATTAACTGCATTCAGTATAAGTTCAAGACACATAAGGGCTCTAACCATATTCCGGCTCGTGATCAACCCATATATACCTATAGAAAATAAATAGGCACTCAAAACAAGTGCATGCTCGAATATCATTGACCAACTCCTTATCAATTTTTATTCATTTCGATATGAACAAGAAGAATTCAACGGATTTGATTGACTAATATTATAAGTCTACAACAAAATAAAGTATTCGCAATAAAAAAAAGATTTTATACAGAAATATTCGTTTTCATTCACATAGAATTCAACCAAAATAAATGTGATAAAATCTAAAAAAAAAAAAAAATTGAATTTTGGTTTTGGTTTATATTATTAGTTCTAAAAATTTCTTATTGGCGAGCTACGACAATTGCACCTATCAAAGCAACTAAAAGGATTATTGAAATTAGTTCAAATGGAAGAAAAAAATCTGTTGATAAATGAATTCCAATTTGTTGACTAGTACTTATCAAATCTTGCTCTATAATCTGATTGGGTCTTGTAGTCCAAATAATCCCGTGCCATGATGTATCTAGAATAGTAGTTATTAGTGAAACAAAGATACTTGTACAAACCATCAAAGTAATTCCATCCCCAACAGTCCAAAGACGAAAATCTTGGTAATATTCCGAACCATTCATAAACATCACAGCAAATATTATTAAAACATTTATAGCGCCCACATAAATAAGTAGTTGTGATGCAGCTACAAAATGGGAGTTTGATAAAATATAGAATAAAGATATACAAACAAGAACTAGGCCCAATGAAAAAGCAGAAAAAATGGGATTCGTAAATAATACTACTCCCAGACTTCCTAATATAAGACCCGATCCAAGAAAGACTAAAAGAAAATCATGTAGCGGTTCGGGCAAATCCATTCTATGTAAAATAAGAGATAAATAAATCGAAATTTCATGACCTTATTGATATGACCAGGAAAAAAACTTATTAAATACTAAAATTATCTCCGCATTGAATTCCACCAACTCCTAACATAAGAGGTGTGAGTTGCTATAGGTACAGTTGTTATAGGATCAATGTTATTTCATTCTTTTCTTTCAGTGAAAGAAGAATTTCAAAATAAACGAATATATATATATCCGTATTTTATTCTTTTTATATTTTATATAAGTATTCTATTATTTTCGTTTTTAGAAGAATTTTATAATTTTATAAATAATTAATTGAATTTTATTTGAATTGTTCTAATTGTATAATCATCAATTACTGACACTGGTAAACGGCCCAAAGCAATTTGATTATAATTTAATTCGTGGCGATCATAAGTTGAAAGTTCATATTCTTCGGTCATTGATAAACAATTTGTTGGACAATATTCAATACAGTTACCACAAAATATACAGATTCCGAAATCAATACTATAATTAAGCAACTGTTTCTTTCGAATATCAGTTTCTAGTTTCCAATCAACAACAGGTAGATCGATGGGACATACACGAACACATACTTCACAAGCAATGCATTTATCAAATTCAAAATGTATTCGACCGCGGAAACGTTCTGATGAGATTATTTTTTCATAAGGATATTGAATAGTTACGGGTAACCTATTTGCGTGAGATAGGGTAATCGTGAAACCCTGACCAATGTACCTTGCAGCTCGGACTGTTTGTTGACTATAATTTATGAATCCACTTACCATAAGGAACATATCGTGAATATCTCTGAATATTTTTTTCTTTCTCTTGTTTGACACAAGTTATGAATATATAAGGTCCACTTTTTTTTACAGTGAAAACAGTTGAGACGAAGTTGTTAATAATAGATTGCCGAGAGAAATGGGTAAAAGAAATTTCCACCCAAGATTTAATAATTGATCTATTCTTAGCCTAGGCAAAGTCCATCTTGTTGCGATAGAAAGGAATAAGAATAAATAAGTTTTAGCTAGTGTAATAAAGATACCAATTATCGTTACAAAAACTCCATATGTTTGATTTATTTCAAAAAAGTCAGAAACGAATATGTATGGAATAGAGATATTTGAACCACCAAAGTAAAGAACTGTTACAAATAAGGAAGAAATGAATAGGTTTAAATAGGAAGCAACATAAAATAAACCAAATTTGATACCCGAGTATTCGGTTTGATAACCCGCTACTAGTTCTTCTTCCGCTTCCGGTAAATCAAAAGGTAATCTTTCACATTCTGCTAGGGACGAGATTAGAAAAACAATGAAACCCATAGGTTGACGCCACAAATTCCATCCCCAAAAACCATATTTTGATTGTGCATCAACTATATCAACTGTACTTAAACTGTTAGATAATCCTAGCATGTGATGACATTACTGTTACCATCTCTATTACAGAACCGTACATGAGATTTTCACCTCATACGGCTCCCTTAAAGCCTTAAAAAAATCTAAGGACCGGTCCGATTATTTATCCCTTGATACATCTCTAAGGTAGATAATATTCTATTTTATCGGACGGTTCTGAATTAGACCTATTGAATTCTGTCTGTTCTAAAAAAACAAATTTTAAAAGAAATACATTTAATAAAGAAAAAATAAAATACATTTTAACATTTCTTTAAATAAATAAAAAATACAAAAAGTACTTCTGAATTGATCTCATCCTTTAAAAAATTCAAATTCAAATTTGTTGAGTAATAACTTAATTCTTCCATAAAATACTCTTTTCAAATTATCAATAACTCCCTCATCATTTTCGATTACGAAAAAGAATTATACATGTTCATTTTTTAAATTATGACATGAATTCTATCTCCATAAATATGGATATAAGACAAACAAGAAAAGGGGGATCACTTTTTTTTTCGTTCTTATCCTAGTCTTTTTTGTGTAAGTAAAATAAAAGGGGACTTCCAAAAATTAAAGGATTATTTCGTTTCTGATAGTTATTTATTTAATCGGTGGATGGAAGTATACTCTGGATCGGAATTCTGGGGAGTACTGCCTTATTTTTTCTACCAACGGAAAGCCCCAATTAGTATTCTTTTTCTATTATACATAAATATAAATGTTCTTTTGGATATTTTTAAAAATATACGTTACTAATCCTTTGTGTATTTTGGTGTTTCTAATCATCCATTCATTTTTTATTAATCCCTTATTTATGTTATTTATGTTAATATATATATGCTAATTCATACAAATGATATTGAAAATTTAATTTAAAAAGGGTTGGTCTTTTACGCCCGCTTCAAGACAGGATGACTAATCAACCAACCTTGGGAAAAACAACAACTTCTACCTATAATTTAATTCATTTTTTTCACTTAATTCTTATACATAGAAAATGAGACTCAATATTTTTACTGCAATTTAAAATCATCATCTTTTCTATTAACTATAAGTAATATAGTATTCTATAAATTATATTCAAAAGAAGCTGTTTTATTGCACTCATATAACTATCTGATTAAATTCTTCAATCCGAATGCGAAAAATAATAAAAAAAATAAATTCAATAGATATATATTCAATTTATTTTCCTACTTTACTACAAAGTACTATAAAGAGAGGGGTATAGCAAATAGTATCAAAAAATTTCTGTCTCAACGAATCGCACGTAGAGATATTGATAACACACATAGAGTTAATGGTATTTCATAACTAATCGATTGAGCAGCTGCTCGTAGACCACCCAAAAAGGAATATTTATTATTTGACCCATATCCTGACATAAGAAGTCCAATGGGAGCAATACTCGAAATAGCAATCCATAAAAAAACACCAATATTCAGATCAGATAAAACAAAGTTATAGCCAAAAGGAATTACTGAATAGCTTATTATAATCGATATGACTGATATAGATGGTCCTATACTGAATAAACGAATATCTCCTCTAGATGGAATAAGATTCTCTTTGAAAAGTAATTTTGTTCCGTCTGCTAGAGCTTGAAGAACTCCAAAAGGACCTGTGTATTCAGGTCCAATACGTTGTTGTATCCCTGCGGATATTTCCCTTTCTAACCATACAATTGCTAGTACACTTATCGTAATTCCCAATATAAGAATCAAAATAGGGGCAAATACCCATATAATTCCATATATCTCTTTAAAAGATTCCAATCTGAAAAAAAAATGGATATCTTGTATCTCTGTTAAATAAATTATCATTTCAACGATCAACTTCTCCCATAATAATATCTATGCTACCTAGTATTGTCATAATATCGGCCAATTTCATTCTTTTAACTAATTGAGGAAGAATTTGCAAATTGATAAAACCTGGCGGACGAATTTTCCATCTCCAGGGAAAACCATTTTGATCCCCTATTAGAAAAATTCCCAATTCTCCCTTGGGGGCTTCAATTCTTACATAAAGTTCTTGTTTTGGCAATTCAAAAGTCGGAGACGGTTTTTTACTAATAAATCGATACTCAAACTCATTCCATTCTGGCTCTTTTTCTCTATCAAAGCAGCGAATTTCTAAATTTTCATATGGTCCGCCGGGAATTCCTTCCAAAGCCTGTTGAATAATTTTTATGGATTCCATCATTTCACCAATTCGAACTAAATAACGAGCTAAGGAATCTCCTTCTTTTTGCCATTGAACTTCCCAATCAAATTCTTCGTAACATTCATAATTATCCACTTTACGGAGATCCCATTGTATTCCGGAAGCCCGAAGCATGGGTCCTGATAAACCCCAATTTATTACTTCCTTTATATCAACTACACCTACCCCCTCAACCCGTTCTAAAAAAATCGGATTTCGCGTAATAAGTTTTTGATATTCAACAATTCTTGTTAAAAAATAATCGCAGAAATCATAACATTTATCTACCCAACCATAAGGTAGATCAGTCGCTACCCCCCCGATACGAAAAAAATTATGCATCATTCTCATACCCGTCGCAGCTTCAAATAGATCATATATTAATTCTCTTTCTCTGAAAATATAGAAGAAGGGGGTTTGTGCACCAATATCTGCCATAAAAGGTCCTAGCCATAGTAGGTGAGAAGCTATACGACTTAACTCCAACATTATTACTCGGATATAACTGGCTCTTTTAGGTACTTGAATATTTCCCAACTGTTCTGGTCCATTTACAGTTATTGCTTCTGTGAACATAGTAGCTAAATAGTCCCAACGTGTTACATAAGGCAAATATTGTATAATTGTTCGGTTTTCCGCTATTTTTTCCATTCCTCTGTGTAAATAACCCAATATAGGTTCACAATCAATAACATCCTCACCGTCTAGAGTAACAATAAGTCTAAGAACACCATGCATTGATGGGTGGTGAGGCCCCATATTGACTATCATGAAGTCCTTTCTTGTAGTTGAGATATTCATAGGTTTTTCCTCGATTTATTTTTTTATGAATCGCTTAAAAAAAAAAGTTCATCAAAATTCAAGATCTAATAAATCGAATAATTGAGAATTACTCTTCAATTTAACGAATTTGTGACTCTCGAATATCAAACTGATTTATTAATTTTTTATACCGTATTCTATCTTTCTTTGACAAATAAGACAGCAATCTTTGTCGTTTTCCCAAAATTTTACGTAAACCTCTTTGAGATAAATAGTCTTTTCGGTGCAATTCAAAATGTGAAGTAAGTCTTCGTATTCTATCGGTAAATTTGAATATTTGAAATTCAACCGATCCTGGGTTTTTTTCTTTTTTTTCTTGTGAAATAACAGGTATAATTGAATTTTTTACCATAAAAAAATTAAAGTTTTTCCCTTCTCTTCGCTTTTTACTTTTGATAGATATTTTGATTGATCAGTAATAGTAATGACACTAATTTTGAATTTTTTATATAAATCTGAATTTACTTAATTTACTTAAGAATTCTTGATTTTTTTACAATCGAATTAATTCTTATAAATAAAAAAAATGGAATCCATGCAATTTAAATAGATATAAAGGAGACTTTTTTTATAGATTCACCATAAAAAATGGTATACTTAAAAAAAACATAATTTTGTGGATTCTTTTTTTATCTAAGGTATATATCAGTGAATTAGTATCAATGCCATACCATAATGCGTGTCTTTATTTATGTTATGTATCTATATCTATCTATATAGATAGATATAGATATTAATTTGTCTTCTATTTACCATATAAATATGGTAAATAGAAGACAAATTTGGATTAACGAATTTTCATTCGCGGATACATATGTATCCTTACTATACTGAAACGGCTTCCATTATGGGTATTAAACCAATATCGATTTATACAAGCTAAATCTTCTAATCGATATTTTGGCCAAAGAAAAATTTTGAAATTCATTAGTTTTTTTTTATCTTTCTCAAAATATTTTCTTTTTTTAGTCAAAAGTGGAAAACCATTTTGGACTTTATTTGGATTATAAAATATTGTGTTTCTATGCATACTATTTATATTATTTGGATTTAAACAAATTAGAATTCTCAATTCTCTACGACGTCTAGCGGATAAAATGTTTTCAGGAACAAGTAAATCAGAATTATCTTTTTCTTTTTTTTCTGTTATTTTTTGATCTCTTGTTCTTGTAATATATTTATAAAAATTTTTCTTATTAACATGAATTTTTTCTGGGTATTTGTGATAAATTTTGCGTTTATTCTTTTGAATTAATGAAAGACCTATGGTTTGATACATAAAAAATTGTTTATTGTTTTTTCTAGACAGGCGAACTGGTTCGATAACAAATATTTCTTTTTTCATAAATTTGTTATTTTTCTTTTTCCTTAAGCCTAGAAGAATTAAATTCTTCTGATTTTGAATCATCATAATATCTAGACCTAGTTCTCCTCTTTGAATAGAGGCTATTGTAATTTCTCTTAAATTTTTTAATCTAATCAGGAGACAATATACTTTGACATTGTTAAATATTCTTTGACCTAAGAAATTATTCCAATTTAAATGTAAAATCAAAAAATTTCTTAGTAAGAAATTAAGTTCTGCCTCCATCTTGTTCTTGTCTTTCTTTTTCTTTATACCCTTACTATTCTTTTCACTGTCTGATCCTACATAATCGTTTTCAATATCTTTTTCTTGGTTTGAGATAGATGATTCAAGATTTCGTTGATCAGGGTATTCTGCTTTTGCCCGATTTCGAGTCTCTAACTCCAATTCAAGAGATTCATTTTTTTTCTTTCTAGTAATGTTCTTTTTATTTTCACTAACATTTTGATTTACATTAGAAGAAAAAAAAAGTAATTTAATTGGTATAACCTGCGAGTTACCCCTATATGCGTCATAAAATATCACAAATTTTGAAAAGAACCAAAATTCTGGATTCGATATGGAACGATTTAGTATTTCTCTATTGATTCCCATCCAATCAAAATACTTTCTATACAGATTTTTTTCCATATCTAGAATCGCATCTTCCGATATATAATTCTTGATAAAGAGATTATCTATGATATCAAATAATTCTTTTTTATACGTGTTGTAATTAGAAGAAATCACTTGGTTTTTTTTTACTTGAAATAGGGATCTATATCCATAAATATATGAGTCTTTCTTATCTGCATAATTGATAAAATTATAGGATAAAAGATCGTATCTATATTGTTTTCTAATTTTTTTTTTTAATGCGTTTACTTGTTGTTCTTTGTAAAGAATTAATTGGCTTTTTTCATATGAATTGCATTTGGTTAAATCTTTATTTTGAGCTATACGATATTCAGTTATTCTATTTCTCCATTTTTGTGGTACTAATCTGGACCATCTACTTTTAGATAAGTCATATTGATAATAATGATCCTTTAACCAATTTGTCCATTGATTTCTTACAGAATTGAGAGGGTTATTATGTTTTAATTTATAATGAAATATTCCTTGTGCTCCAAAAAAAGAATCCTTTATTTCATTTTTCAGAAAAAAAAAAATTCCATGATATTGAAAAACAGATCTTAACTTATAGATGTTTATGTTAATAATTCGGGTGTGTAATAAATTAAAAAATACATATGCTTGTGACAAAAAGGAGATGTCACAAGAATTATGTGAATTCGGATTTCTAGTATGAAAATATTTGTGTAAAATTGAAATAAAGCGAATTATACTTTGATTTGTTTTATAAATTCTTTCTGCATTTGCTTCATTATCGTAAATGGATTTATTTAAAAATTTTTTTGTTAATTCAAGAAAAAGTTGTATATTGATCCTCGGAATACAACTGATATATAGAAATATATCTCTGTATATCCTTTTCATGAAAAATTTAAAAAAAGAATGTGATTTACGAGTTAATCGAGCATTTCTTCTTCTTTGTAATATCTGCAATTTTTTTTTTTCGAATTCTACCCTTTTACTATCATAAGTTGTTTTGTTTGAATGAATATTTGTCTCTGAAATTACAAGCCCCTTTTTAATTTTTTCAATTTTTTTTATAACTGCTTTTCTTTTAGCATTAAGATCCTTTATTTTTTTTTTTTTCAATGAACAATTTACTGAATTTATCGATTGAATTGAAATGGTTGTTTCAGAAATCATTGGATTATTCTTATAAATTGTTGAATCTTTTTTATTTTCGCTCAATTCATCTATCTTTTTGAATTTAAATTTAATAAATAGCAATTTGAAAAATTGTTTTATTTTCGTTAGGCTTAGAATACTTTTGAGAATACTTTTAAGAATACTTTCGATAATACTTTTGCTAATCCTTTTTGCTTTTTCTATTAAGATAGTTAGAAACAATTTCAATTTTTCACTTAAAACTTTTAGAACTCGAAAAGTGAAAAATTGAAATTGTTTCGTTTTTTTTTTTAGTTCTTTAAAAATGGGGTCAAAAAATGATGAAAATCTATTTTTTTGGGGAGAACCAGAAAAGGGCAAGTCGACTTCCATCCCCCAAACTGTTAGAAAACAAAAGTTCTTTTTTTTCATTAGATCCTTTTTCTTTTCATTGGATCGTAGCTTAGATTTGTGCCAAGGTTTGAGACGAAAAGGAAATAAGATCTTTATCTGAATACCATCTGTTAGCCATTTTTTTGGAAATTCTCTTTCGGATAATTGAACACCATTATATGTGCATTTAATATACATTTCTCTCTTCCAATCCCTAAAATCTTCCGACCATTCGGGAAATTGAAAAAATAGTATACGAGCAATATTTTTAGTTATTATCAATGAAGGTAATAGAATATATTTTCTAAGAATGGATTGGGTTATTAATAAAATACCTCTTATTACTTGAGCAAATATAATGCTATCCCAGGCTTCTGCTATTTCTATACGTTTTCTTTCCTCATTTTCCTTTTTTTTTTCCTCCTCTTTTTTCGAACTTTCTTTTGCCCTTTCCTCTGTATAACTAGAAATTTCAAATTCTTCCTTTTTTCGCATCCAAATTTTGAACATAAAAAATATTTTCATTGATTTGAAACTATCAAAAGAAAAGAATAAAGGTTTTTCAATTTTATCCAAAAAAAGGGGGGAATGCACCCTTTTTTGAAAAAATTTCCAAGTAACTGTTTTACGCCTTTGAGCACGTATAGATCCTTTGATTATGTCTCGCCGAAAATCCGATTGTTGGGAATAACGTATTAAAGCCAATTCATTTTTTTTTTTTTCAGCGTTATCAGTATCTCCTGTAGGATTATAAGTATCGTACTTCTTAAAAAATTTAGATTTATTAGTCAAAATTACTACACGTTTGGCTTTTCTAGAACGAATTTGATAATTCTCTGCTTCATTTTTTCCCTCCAGTTGTTCCAATTCGTCAATAAATTTGTATGACCATCGAGGAACTTTTTTACGGATTTCGTTTATTCTAATACACTTTGTTCTATTTCCATTTACTATTGTTTTTTCGTTCAAATCAGTTCTAATTGCATCAAATAATATTTTTATTATTTGTTTTTTTTC